GTGCGAAAAAGAAAAATGGCACTTCTTACTTTATATGAGGTATGAGGAGGAGGTTTTTGCTTTCCTAGACAAAGATTTGTCAGTGACGCAACTGCTTTAAAGTAAAGAGCCAGGCAATAATGTAAAAAAGAAGAAAGAAGCGAGAAAATAGTCCTACGTAGACATTTAGTACAACTCACCTTCGGAGGAAGGAATACTAAGGAAGAGCTCTCCGGCTACAACTCCCTTCGGTAACCAGTAAGCAATCTCCTAAGCGAACCAGCTAGTTCGAAAAAGGCTAACGCTAGCCTATATTTATACAAGGCGAAAGAAGGAATACGAAAGAACGGGGCAGCAGGTATCCCTTTATTGCCGTAGGGGTGGTATATCGGTATGATCTATTGGCTAACTCCTAAGCTCTCTAATTCTAATAATAAAGTAAGCTTAGCTAACCTTCCCCTTTTCTCCTTAAGCACTATAGTAAACTTGAGCAAGCAAGGAGTGAAAGCAGTAGTGGAAGCCTTATTTAGTTTTAGTAAAGGTGAGCTAGTGATTAAGCTTGGTAACTGATCACAGGAGATAAGCCGCCGCTAGGGAAAATAGAATAGGCTTTTTTGTCCTTTATTTATTTTATGGTCTGACTCCTTTTAGAAACTTCCTGCAAAGATTAGCATTAGCCTTGGCTGGCTAAACCGTGAAAACTGCCGGTTCTTCTCTTTTCTACTAATATAAGATAAGCTGCCCTTTTTTTTTTTCTACCTTCTAATAAGCTTGCGCACTTTCGCTTCATCCATCTTCAGCCTCAAATGCCAGATAGAGAAAGAAAGTGATTTTATGCATCTTTTTAGTCTTTTCTTTTGCTCTTCCGGGAGAAAGCGTACAGCTGATGAACTATACTATATCTTCTTAGTGCTACCCCTTGATTTTCAACCGGTATAAATGGAATTGAGAGATGGGATTCATACCCGAAAGTAAGTTAAGTCAAGCAAGGCTCGAGCTAATCTCATTTCCTCTTGAGTTTAGGGAGTGAACCCAGTCAAGCTCTTCGCCTACTTTACATACTTCGTAGCATCGATAAGATTCAGAAGAAATAGAATTGATTCAAACAGGAAATCCTGTAAGGGCTGGTCTGTTCTGCCTTTCAGTTGGGCGGTTCGGCTTGGTAGCGCGGCCTGACAGATCGGCGTGGCTTCACTGCCCAAGTTCGGACTTGACGGTGTTCGATAAAGAAGGCTTTTTGTCGACTTATTGGGAAAAAGGAAGAAGATCACTCGAGGTAGTCGCGTCTATCGTGAGTCAAGGGCGGAACACATATACATTACCTTAAGGCTCCATCAAGTGAGCAAGTGACATATGCAAGTGAGAAGCAATGCATTAAGGGTACAGCATATCGGCAAGTGAAGCCTTCGCCACCCTTTCCTTTAACATAACAAAAGGCGGATCCTCTGTTAGGCCAGGACGTGGACTCCATATGAAACGACTGGAGTAGGAAAACAGGGATAAAAGAAAAGAAGGGAACTCGATCGAGTCAGATTTATTCACCTCTGCGGTTCGCTTCTCTGTTCTGTGCGGTCCGCCATCCGTTGACCCTTCCTGAGTGAGTGCTGCTTCCCAACAAGGAATTCAATCCTTCTATTGAATAAATACTTCGATCCAATAGGAACTGAGGAGAAGAATGATCATGACAGTTGAACTCGTATTTTAGTACAATCACAGATTCTCAAGCCCATACCATACCATAAAGAAAAGGACTAACGGAAATAGACAACGAGAGCCTAGCTGCATGTAGCGCTACGCGGCGATAAAAGTAAAAGCGCCAAGACCCTATCACTTACTTAAGACACATTGCATACCTTTAGAGAATAAATAGTGTTCGCGGCCAGCCTCCTTACTTAAACTTAAAGGAGGGTTGGATACTCCCCATCTGTTGAGAGTCTGCGGGCTGATCCGAGGGACAACTGCGCTCAATGCTGTCTGGCTTGTACCGAGGTCATGATGATCAGTAGGATCTATGATAAAAACTAATGGGTATAAGTTAACACCAGTACAGACATGCGTAAATACGGTGATCCAGAGTAAGGTGCGTCTTTCTTTCGTATCAAAGCTTTAAAAAAGAAACAATATAGACTTTCTATCGAATACCAATACATAAACTATCTTTTGGAATACGAATACGAATTTTGAATACGAGGTTCGGAAGAGCTTAACCGTGGAGAACTGTGATTTACCTTGGAGTAGGATGACGAATTGTTTATGGTAGAAAAGACCTGCTATTTATTCTTAGAAAATCTAATGAGAAAAACCATGTATAATCAAAACTTGAAGTTGAAGAATGTCCTAAATCAAACTGTCTTTGCAGATGTTGTTAAGAGAATGGATGAGATCCCTGAAGTCTTTACAATTACGAAAAAATTACAAGATTTATCTTTGAATGATAGCGGTGCTAGCTCAAGCTCAAGCTCAAGTGGTCACGGATTGAAGAATCTGAATTTCATTGAAAGTCTTAGTTCAACATCGTCAATATTAAATAGATTTCAATTGAAAAGTCATACTTCAGCTTTTACCCGACAAATGATGGAATTAACGAAGGCACCATTGATGGATATTCAAAAACCTATTCTGAATCTAACGGATAAGGTTATAATCTGTGATCCGATTCAAGATGGGTTTGGACGTGGGAACTCCCTTCAGGCTATACCTAGAAAGTTTAGGGCATGGCTGGTACGACCCTTTCCTACACGCTGAGGTGGACGTGACGTGGACCATTCCTATCGGCTCACCAATTCATAAGACGACCAGGTCTCACTGGCCTCGCGGTTCCTACTAGCGACCCAGGAGGGTCTCGGCCTTCCACCTTCGTCGGTTATGCAGTTGGTCCCGAAAGACGTCCAAAAGCATCAATAGCTTCTTATGAAATAAGATCTGCTGCGGATGAGTGAGATAGCTGCGTCTTGTCAAACCTGCATAGCATACTCCTAAGGTGCTACCTTCCAGTTCGCTGGTCAGCTTTCCTCCTGTTCGAAGAGCTTACTAATAAGAAGAAAAGGGAAAGGTTGGGATTGGATTGCCGAAGCTGAGAAGAGTACCGGCCGGGTTTGGCGAACACAGAAGGGCTTTGCTATGTTAATGGCACGAAAGAGCGAAGAAAGAAGCTTACTTGAAGAAGGCTGTTGCCTTGAGAAAGTCCCGTTACTACTAACTGATCACTAACCGAATCTCTACTTTTTTTGTTTTGATGACTCCCTGAATTGGCTGAAGAAGGCTTACCAGCTTTTATTCTAGGGCTTGAGGCGCTCTTCGAGCTACGATAGAATGAATAGGGTGATGGTTAATCAATCGAAACTGCTATCGCATTCTATATTAACTCTTTCTCCTTTCTTTAGAATGAGCTGCTTAGTATTGTTTGGCATTGGCTTCGGGGTCTACCTTCATTGTCCACTTCGCCTTGCTTTGCTTATCAGGACTATCTACGTCAGAGGGCATACTCTCAGGTGTTGAAGTAGGAAGATCACTATCGGGTTTAGACTGATCTCTTTTTGAGTACGCCTTGAATCTATCTATTCTTTTTTCGAACAGAAAAGAAAAACAATTAGAGGCGACCAAAGGAAGCTGAGATCTTGGTTGTTGGCTTTCGCGGCAGTCAAAGCTCTATTCCCTCTCATTCCTCCCGGATTCCATCCTGCCCACTACCATTAGTTAGGCATTTAAGCTCAGACCAGCCCTACCTTCCTACTAGAAGATCAAAATATGAATACACCAAGACTTCAATCCAAGAAAAGGGGGCGAATGAAGGTACGAACAGAGAAGTCCAGGCGGAAAGCATGGTCTTTAAACGCAGATGTTGAAATCAAAGCTAGACTAAGCAATAAAGTACCTCGTATTTTCCCAAGCTAGCTTTATAGGGAAGGGGCCTGAGAGTTGGGTGATTAGCGAAAAGAAAAGCACTAGCCCTTATATACGTGTGTGAAGAAGGCGCGTAGCGGTTAAGCCATATAGTATACGTGAACCACTCCTGGAACAAGGAGACCTCGTTAGTAGGTGCCATCCCTCGATCGATGAAACACCCGGTCGTCTAGGCGAGTCTTTACCGTTTTTAGAGTCATTTAGCTTTGTCGCAGCTTTCATCATTTAAGAAGAAGGACATCTGGGGTGGAGGTGGAGACAGGCTGAGCCGCTCTCCGATCTTGACTAAAGAGTGAAAATGCCATAACAGAAGTCCACAGGTCCGGTCACAAGTCCAGCGGTTAAGGCTGTAATGCAGTCATTGGAAGATCGGGTTAGTTAGGTAAGATCCTTGTCGAAGGGCATAGCAATGAAGCAGATCTTTCATTGTTGTAAGGATTAGAGCGCGGGCGTCTACTCGACTCCATATTCTTCGAAAAGCGAGCACGGGACTCAACGCTTTAGAAAGGCCACGCCGGTTGAAGTACAATTACCGGGCACTAGCTTTTCATTGAGAATGTGACCGAAGATGATCTTGCCAAAGATTAGGTTCCACCGGGTAAAGGATGAGGACGGGGGCGCTGATTCCAGGATTATGGGCATTGGCATTGAAGAAGTAGCTCGTCTGGGAACACTGAAGAAATAATCCAAAATCTATCTATCAGTGGATCTACAAGGAGATCCGCCAGTGGAAGGACTGAAGACTAAGCCAATCTTAAGCAAAAAAGAATCAATATAAATGATGAGATTAAGTGCTCTTCTCTTTCTCGAGAGAGACCATAAAGGAAGCAAGTAAGGATCGAGTTGGGTAATCTTATGGTCAGCCCCGAGTCTCCTATGATACTGAAAAGTAAGTCCCGTCTCAGGCTAAGCCGTGGCAAGGAAGCAATCCTCAAGAAGAGAGGGGTTCGGTCTCATTTGATCCATTGGCCGACTTCGATTTCGATTTACTTGGCCCAGCTTCAGTGGATGTTGTACTTGGATCCGAGGTTAGGTTACTATCAATTCGGACATGGTGGAATGGTTTCTTCATGAACAGCAACTGCGACTGGGCAGCTTCGCCCTTTGACATTCCCAAGCCTGCTTTCTCAGTTTTAGATTCAACCCTTTTTTGTAATCTTATTAATGAGAGGGGAAATAAGACTAGTAAAGGAGCTCGCCCTCACCTTCGGCGATTGAGAATACCAAGTTATTAAAGTAGCTTCTTTTCCCTTGTATTTAAGGTTTCAAAGAAGGAGTTGATCTCTTCTTTTCTCCCTGAAAGGGAAATTCATGAGTGAAGGCTCCCAGGAGTCGCGCTTACCATAGCAAACAAAAAAGAAGGACTCTTTCCACACCTGGAAATCGCATGTTGTGCTCCAGCTTGCAGGCTCTTATTAGATTCTATTAAAGGTAAGGATTTGGCTTAGTTAAAATAGAATCAGAAAGGGTTATGAAGGCGGGACTGCCCAAGCTCGTTCCGAAAGACCCCTACCTGATTAGGAGTAATGCTTACCAATGGAAGGAGAATTGACTTCGGGGCTTAAGGCGCTATGTTAATAGCCCTCAGGTCATAATAGAGTATAGTATGACATCGGTAGGAAGATAATGCAGCTAAGCCGAGACTTGCTTCTGAGGCATTTCAGACAAAACTTGCGCCGATATGATCTTTTCTCTTGTTTCAGAAGTGGAGTTTGCTGCTATCGTAGATAAGATGGTCCACAGATTCGGACTGAGAAAAGCAGAAGGAGCAGAAAGAAGGTGATTAACCGAGGCGGGAAGGTTGAGACATCTTATCCTCTGCCAACTTCGGCTCTCTATAGAACCTTGGTTATAAAGACAAGTCTTCTGAATGAAGAAGACTCTCTCAATCGGAGACTAAATGTGCCATTCTAAGTGCTATCAGTACAGGGTGGTACAATGAAATATTTAGGCTATCAGTCCGAGATCAATGAAAAACTTATGACCGATTCTAAGTAGTAATATTTCCACTCTTATGTTATAAAGAAAATCTTGTCTTCGATCTTGTTGGTCTTGGTTGCTTGATCAGGTAACGGAGCATTTCTTTCTGCCATAAAGCGAAGATTGGTGAATGTTGGGTATGCTAACACAATACCAATATGTAGGTTTTTACTTCCAAAACTATGCCATCTTTCTCACTTGCGGTCGAATGAAATAAAAGAAAATAGAAGACTAAGGTTTTTCCATTCGGTAGGTTCCCTTGGTAAAGATTAGTTTCCACGATGCAGTCAGTTGATCGCAACCTTTACCACCGGGGAATCCCTATTCATGATCGTACACATATTCATCCTCCTAAGAGAGCCCCATCGATGAACCCTTGAGCTAAATGCATTCACCGCTGTCAGCACTACTCCAATCAGCATTCCCCCTAAACTATAAGATAAGTAAGGTCTTCCCCTGAGCGTCTGGACTGAAAGGATTCTCTTTCGCCATTTAGAACTTCCCCGTGGTAGCATAGCATAGTAGTGCAAGTGAAAGTCAATAATAAAAGACGTTGGTTTCGAGACCCTTGTGATCGATGTGGGACCTTAGATAACAAAGTAGCGATAGGGCGCCTAATTCTGGTCATTTAGAGCATCTTCTCTTGATTCACTCAGAAATGACCCTTTCTCTGAAAAGCTTCAACCGGCCGGCCTGCCTGTTTCGGTCTGGCAAAGCCCCCTTCTATTGGTAAGTCAACTTCCCTCCCAGAGAGTCTTCTCGAAAGAAAGAGACAGAGCTAGAAAAGCCCACCTTACTCGGGGAGGCATAGAAGCAACTAGAAGCTCCGTTAGACGCAGCAGAGGAATCTTCACGCTTAGAGGAAGCAGAAGATTACCTACCCCTTTTCTTCTTATCTTATTAGTAAGCTCTTCGATCCTTGGACCTTAACCTTTTTTACCTTGTGGCAGGCGCACATCCACGTCCATGAACAGAGTCTGCCTGCGTGAGGAGTCAAATCCAAAGATAGGCTTTTCTGCCTTCTTTAGTTTACGATTTCATAAATGTTGTAGGCTAATTCCCGTCACGAGATACTTCTCGAGATGCAACTATATCCATGAAAACCCCCTACTGGGGCTGGTTGGTCAGCACTTTCTGAACCTGCTTACTACGATTACTACGAAAGAAGATCCTCAATAGGCCCTTATTGGGTTGGGCTATCATCACCCCCGGAAAAAGAAAGTCAGTCGACGTACTTCCTTCTTGCTTATGTAAGAAGGAAAGAAAGGACTATAGATCATAAGCTATCCAATTAGTAGACAGGCTGGGAACTCTACGAGGAAAGGAAGATCCCGTAGAAAGCTTTATCCTTCTATTGAATAACTAATGATGATCAAATCACGATCCTAGGGTAGCCCCGGTTCTAATTGAATATGCAGATTATATATGAAATCAAGACCTCGCAACTTCTTTAGTTCCAGAGGATGCAGAGCCAATTCGAATTTCTTTCCCTAGCTCTCTCGGGTTGGGGTCAGTTTTCTCTTCCTTCGTTCCTAACTCTAGTTCAGCTATTCGATCAAATGCCTCGGGTGGGGTTGAGATTCAAAGGCTTGCTTTCTTGGTTCCGCTCTTTCACTTATTGGTACAGCAGCTTTCAGACATCCTCTCATTGAGGAGGTCTTAGATAGAAGATTCGCCGCTCTTTCTCCCTTTACTAAAACTAAATAAGGACTCTCTGAAAGCTTCAAGTGTAGGATCGTAGATTACTAGCTGCTAAGAAAGACTATCCGGTAAATGGATATTGGGTTGATCCCCATTCCTGACAAGCCAATCGATTGGTAGGTCCTAATTATCTGGTTGAGGAAGCACCTTTCAGTTAAGTAAAACCTCAATTCAATTCGAAGTGGTGAGTCAGTCTTTCAGTGTCCCCCTGTCGTATTAAAGAAAGTACTGATTCGATGTTGTTATTAGCCATTGTCATCTATTCTCTAAACTCCTGTAGTAATATGGGAGGTGCAGACTGCATTCAACATTATTCCGATCAGTAGGGATGTCACTTTGTATGCTAGAGCACCTCTTTTAGTATTAGTAGTAGGATGTCGATGATGTTCTTCTACGGTCATTTCAGCTTCATACGCATGAAACTCGATTAATAGATCGTGGCCGGGCTTTACTAAAACTAAATAAGCGCCTCCGGTCCATACATTCGATTAGGGGTATGAATCAGGATGTCCTGCATTAGACCCAATTTAGTGGGACTTAGAACCACGGTGGGATCTATAGCGATGAGAGCTTGCGGTACCATCTCCCAGAAAGCAAAGGATCCTAGTAACAAAGACATACTGAGCATTAGTTCGAGATAGCTGTCACCGTAAGGTCTATTCATAAGGCTCATAACCCAATTGGAGAACACTTCCGGATCCGACGATTCTTTCTTATTGAGGAATATTACGGGAGTGCGGCGAGAAGACGGGTTTGATACGATCGACTGACTAGGAAGTTCACTTAACTCCCCCTTTGGAGACCCAGTTTACTGCCAAGGCCGATTTAGTCTTTTCTTTATTTAATATATACTCTCAAGCCCAATTGAGATAATACAACTATACAGCCACCGTTTGTTTTTTCATGGTATCAGAGCTCTAGGATTCCTGCCGCTGTCATTGTTCTAGCAATTTCTTTCCTGCTGCATCCTTTCTCAATCTCCTCTGCTCTACCCTTCCTAATTCATAGATAAAGCTGCGACACCATCTTCCACTGCTGAAATTTCCTCATCCATTGAAATGACTTATGTTGTCTGCTGCACATATTGATATTCCCGGCCAGGTTTCGTCCTTAGCGGCATCGTCGTTGACCCAGGTTTGTAAGTCCTTGCCGCCTAGCACTCTTGCCGGACCTCCATCTGTCATCTCCACCACTGCTCTTCCTCCCTTCTTGACTCAGGTATCAACTTTGTCATCTCCTATTCTCCTCAAATCAATTCCTTCACCTTTCTTATTTGTTTTGTAGGAACAATCCTTTTCTTTTTCTTATTTCTCTACACCATCATATCCTTCTGTTCTTCCTTCTTCTTTGTCACATTCAAGAATTCGTAAACTATGCAAAGGCTATTTGAAGACTTTTGAAAAAGCAAGAAAAGCAAAAAAAATTATCAACGCCCTTACGAGGTAGTGATGAGTTAAACTACTCGTGTTGGCATGGAAGTCAGCCCGGTAAACTGATTCCATTCTGCTACTAGGGTTCCAAACCTTCCCCTTAGCTCTATAAAGACCTTTGAAACTCAAAAAAAAGATGCTAAAGCTATTTATAGTTGTTCGGAAGGATTCGTTTACTTCCTGCAAATTGCTTATGTAAGAACTAGTAGAAAGAAAGGAATAAGGATCGATGAAATTGAGGTTCGAATAAGGGCAGCATTGATAGATCGTTTCATGCTTGAATGGGAATCGTCTTAGCAACTGCCTATAGACATGAGTAAAAGCCCCTTTAGAGTAGAGATAGGGAGAGGAGAGATCATTTTCATGAGAAAGGGACGAGCAAGTGGGAATAAAATGGGTAGGCCTTTTCTGAGTAGTCATTTAGAGGCCTTGTTAGCGACCCATCATTCTTCCCTAAGCAGCTCCTCAGTTGATTGGTCCGATCGAAGGGAGCAAGAGATAGAAGAATCATCGCTCATAGATGTGAATTGAGAAAGCAAGCCCGAATTCTTTTTCATCTCCCCTGTATAAGTCGACGTCTTAACCTGACTTCCTGAGCTCAGTTCATTCTTGAAGGAGTCGTTCTGGATCGAGAGCTGGATGCTTACCAAGAACTTCAATCTTTCCGAAAGGGCTTTTTTTCTATAGATGTTGAGGTTGAGTCAGGGGGGTTTGCTGGCTAACTCGTGCAATCAACGAGAAATTCCTTCAACTTAGTAAACTTGCTAAGGAAGCATGGTTCTCCGGGCTTTCTCCCTTCTCGACCAGACAAAGGAGATATGAATTCCATTCAGGCGGGTAAGGGCTTGGCTTGACCCTGTCTTTTCTCGGGTCGGAGGCGAAAGCGAAAACTGGAAAGTTCATCATTTTACTTTATTTAGTTTAAGAAAGGGGCTCTTCATAGAAAAGAAGGCGTCGACCAAGGATGCTTGCAGAAGAGAGATAGAGTCTCGCTCATAGAAGAAGAGTAGGCGCGCTATCGACCTACGGCTTAGGCAGTTGATCGGATCAGATAGCCCTTCGGTCAAGCAAGCAAACCCGGCACATCCAATGGAATTCCCATCAAGAACTTGGAGGTATGGCTGAGTGGCTTAAGGCATTGGTTTGCTAAATCGACATACAATAAGATTGTATCATGGGTTCGAATCCCATTTCCTCCGGTTCAAGGGGCGGGCGAAATTACGTGAGAGAAAGAACCTCTTCCTTCTTTAAATGAAATGAAATAATGCTATCTTCTTTCTATAAGAAAGCTCCCACAGGTCGCTAAGTCCCTGGACGTCTCTCCCTTCTTGAGCATCTTGGGTTGGGGGATTAGGCTTTTGTTGAAAGAGCTGCTCGAAAGCTTGACGAAGAAGGGAAAAAGTCTTAGTCAGTCCTTGGCTTTTCCCTTACGTCTCTTGTGCTAAGGTAGGGCGCTATTCGATGAAGAAAAGAAAGTTTAGGAAAGTGGTTCAGGTAGCTCAGCTGGTTAGAGCAAAGGACTGAAAATCCTTGTGTCAGTGGTTCGAATCCACTTCTAAGCGGGCGAAGGGTGGCTCCCTTGGGGGACACGTAGCCAGTCAAAACAAAAAAAAAAAAGAGTTCCTGTTCATCAATCGGAAATAAATCAAGACAAACCGGGCACTACGGTGAGACGTGAAAACACCCGATCCCATTCCGACCTCGATATGTGGAATCGTCTTGCGCCATATGTACTGAGATTGTTCGGGAGACATGGTCCAAGCCCGGTGAAGAAATGAAATGAAAAAAGATGATATGATGTTTGAGAAGTTTCAAACCTTTCTCTAATCTAATAATAAGGGATCGGATCTCTCACGGAAACGAAGACCAAAGAAAATATTGGACCAGGCAAAAAAAAGGGGGAAAAAGGAAAGTCTAAGTACATATGGGGAAATCCGATTCACATTTTTCTTTCCCATCCATTTTTTCTAGGGTAAAACCAGATCCATCTTAGTCCAGACATGAATAAGAAGGTCTGGGAAAGCAGAGAAGAAAAGAAAAAGAAAGAGGATTGGCTATCTTTTTGAAGGCGATAGTTCACAGTGCTTATTCTATATTGAAAGGTCAATGATCAATGAAATGAATGAATTACTCCTAGCGGTTATGCCCTTCATTGAAACAATGCAAGAGATCGGGAACCAGAATCAGTCACTGGAAATAACGGAAGGACCATCGACATTAGGTCAATTAGAAAGAGATTCTCGGCTGGTTATACCAGCCAAAACGCATTTACGAAATATTGTAACGTCGGTCGGTTTCTCTTATTCTGTGGTACCTTCTGAAACTTCAGAAGGTGTGACTGTCTTGCCTCAAACGAGGCTACTGCTACTGGGAGGCCAGTCGGAGGCAGCAGAAACCGCATTGGAGGGGCAAAACCAAGCCGTGGTGGTGGAAAATGAAGCTGGCCCATCCCACCAAAAAAGCTCTTTGGTTTTCAATAAAAGTATCGAAGCCTCCATGCGGAATCGGATTGCACGGCTCGAGCAAGGTGGGAGCCCCTTTTTATTGGATAAGGATAGGGGTTCTTACTGGAAGGACATCCAGAATGAACTCGAAAATTGTTCGTCTCAAAAGGAGTATGCCCGGTTACTGGAATTCGAGAATAGAGATCTCCAGATCCGGGAACTAAAACAGGACTGCTTTGAGTGTTTTCAACAGGTGCTTCTCCGCCACCCGGCCTTGGCGGACCAGGCCCCGTACCACCCACAAGAAGTGTTTGACGACTTCTTGGATCAACGGCGGGAAGAGCTGGACAACAAAGCGGAAATTCCCTTGGGTGAAAGAGTCCCCGGGCAAGGGATGTCTGTAGAAGAACGGGACCGTCACTATATCTCCTTTTTGAAGACTCTTTTGCTAGATATCCAAAAAAGGGGGCTGACCACTATTAAAAAAATTTTTGGTCCCTAGCTGAGTCTACTAAAAGAGGACCCTTCTAATTTTTTGAGCTGCTGTCGGTATTGGAAACGTCTTCAGTTCTTTGATCCATTCAGTTGCCCGCAATCCATCATTGGCTAAACAATTATTTGGTTATGCCATTTTGGGCTTTGCTCTTACCGAGGCCATTGCCTTGTTCGCATTAATGATGGCCTTTTTGATCTCATTCGTATTCTGATCTTTGAAAGAGATAGGGGCGAGTACTACACGAGCCTTGTCTACGAAGCAGAGCACCCTCATCTTGCTTGCTTCTGGCGAAGCTTCTAGCACTAGATAATAGGTATGGCAGGAATACTACTTTTTAGCTCGACCACTACTCTTATTAGAAAATGAATATCCACGCGATAGCGAAACCAAGCCGTATAAAGGCGAGCAGCTCTTGTAGCAATAGCAAACGGCCTACTTATAGCCCTATTCTCCTTTCTTTTCTTCGGGGACTTCTCTAATAGCTTCACTTCGTTCGTTCCGTCCCAGTTTCTTTTGATAGCAAGTAAGAAATCTGCCCTTTTCATCTCTTGCTACCCCAGCGACAGCAGCAGCCCTTGATTCTCTACATACAGCACCATCGCAGTTGAATTTTATCCAAGGATGATCTGGTGGTTTCCATCTTGAGATGTCACCTCCCTCTTGGGTTACGCGACTGGTTCCATTTAAATACCCTTTCGTTCCTTATGATTTCCTCAACTCTGTATCGGATATTTCTTGTCTCCTCTTCCAGTCTACACTCTGCGCCTATTCTTATAAATAAGCAAAGCAAAAATAAATGGATGAATTCATTTCGGCTCTTCAAAATTGACCAAGATGTGACTCAAAATATGGTTCTCCACTCTTGATCTTTATCCGAAAGGTTTGACAAGAACCAATCTTTTTAAGGCAGCGCAAAAAATGAAGATCTTCTGTGGCAATAGCTTTCCATATTTTCCGTGCTAAACAGCAATCTCGCAGGGCATTTTCTGATGACTCCACCGCTACATTACATCTCCTACAGAAATCTTACGGTGTAATTCTCCTCTGCCTTTGCATAGATCATTTGTTGGAATTCTGTTTTGGAGGGCCAGCCATAGGAAAGTGCGAATCCTTTGTGGACCTCTCCATTTCCAAACTAGGTTCCAGTTCTTGTCCTCCTGCAAAATGGAAGATTCATTAGCAATAGAATATGCCGATCTAATAGAGAACTTACCTGATTTGTTGAACATCCAACGTGGTTGATCCGGTCCCAGTTCCAGTGAGGGAGGCGGCAGGCTGCAAATGTGCAAACAAATATCTTGTGGGTTTGACATTTTTCTTAAATCCCAACTTCCATCATACAGCAGGAAGCTCGACACTTTGTGTGTTTTTTCCTCTGTAGTAATCTCTCTTGTCGCATAATCCAGCAAGTTCGGGAAAGGCTCTACCCATCTATCTTCCCAGAATCGGACCTTTCCACCACCCCCTATTGACGCCTCAGCTTTAGCTCATTCTCTTGTTGATTATGTCTAAGATTCTAAAGATGTCTTTGTTGATGCCCTATCTCTTCCTACTCCAATGAGAAAGAGGGCGGCACTTTAAAAGAAAGAAAAGAAAGGGGAATGCTGATACAGAATAAAATAAGTCTTTGCTTTCGTCTTCGTGATTGAAATTGTTTATGCGGGCATTAATAAACCGATCGTAGTCGCTCCAACATCACTGGCTTGTTTTCGTTAAGTTCCTTGGCTCTAGCACGGCCTATAATTACCCTTGGATTTAGAAGGTCCCCGTATACGACCAATTTGGTGGATACGAAGGGCAAGTGTTCGGCTCAGAATAAGAAAGAAGTCGTGGGTCTCAGTCAAAGGCCTACTAGAAGGGCAAGCGCCAAAAGCCTGAAAGTCACTGGTGTGGCTGCCAAGCAAGAAAACGGATGCGCGGCTGCATGCGATAGGTGGAACTGAAACTACCTCTGTTGGCCCTTACTTGCCTCTACCACCTATATGAATTCCCTTACTAGGTGGGGTGGTAAAGTAACCATGTTGTCTAACATACTAAATAGTTTCATCTTTTACAGAATAAGAAGAGAAAGGGTGAGGGTAAAGCATCTATCCTACCCTACATAGACATAGAAGTCAGTACCTACCTTCTTTCTCTATCTTTCCGTACCCGTATGAATTAGTGATTCACTTTCTATGAAAGCTAATACTCTTGCTTGCTTTAAGAAAAATGCATTTCAAATGGCTAGATGTGCTTCGTACCTGCGCCTCGATATGCTTACTAATAGGGCGTCCCTTCTCCTTCCATAAGACATGGGAATGTTCGCGGTCATGTAACGCTCACGTAACGACCTCCTCACTCTCTGGTAGGTCGCTAGACTCATGTTCTAGGGCTAGGGTTGAGGACAACGAGCAGCTATGTGACCCCTATTATGACAGTGATGACACTGAATGGAAGAACCATTAGAACGGGACTCACTAGAGGAACCACTAGGACGAGGATTATAGGAAATGGACTCTATATTCCTAGCAGTGCTCTTCCTAGAGGCTGACTGAGAGACGTGACTCTCCTGCCTGTGACGTCACACGTCGAAGAGAGGGAGACCTAAGGTACTTTTCTATCTCTAAGGCCTCCTCTAAAGATTCAGGATTGTACAGTGTAACCTCCCTCTTCCGCTTCTGTCGCTCAAGTAACTAAGTCGTTTAAATCTTGTCTGGCCTTTCCTTCTGATTCTGATTTCGGGATAAAGAATAGCTCGTCTTTAGCGAAAGTCTTCTTTGTCTTCTGCTTTTCGCGTGAACGTGGGCAATTTCGAGTTGAAATAAAGAAAGCATTCTAGCCTATTTTTTTTTTATAGAGGCGCTATTAATAGCCCTCGTCTGAGAACCGCCATTTATGAATATACTATTCCTCCCCACTAAAAAGAGCGATTGAGAATCTCTTTTTATAATCGAAGAACCTAATGGTCACTCATCCTTGACACGAAACATAGATTATGGATGCCTCTCCTGCTAGCTCTAACTCTTCGGGCAAGTTACTCTTAGAATGAGATGAATTGCGGAGTCCTCCTTCGACTACTTATTTAGGATAGATAGTTGTTGTTGAAAGAAAAAATGAAGCGAATTGATCACTTGCTTGTACTTTTCTTTGTAGCGGCTTGGTCTCTTCTATTTCTATTAAGTTAAGGGCACCCAACTTCTTCTTATTACAGTAAGGCCTTCTACTTTCCAGTAAGAAAGGAAATCGACGGTACTTGACTTGAGGGAGGTATTTTATACCGATGTGAACCAATCATAAACATCCCAATGGCATCTTTTTTTTGTAGCTTCTACCCAACCTAAAGAGAAAGTTTCAATTGTGGTCAAGCAGAAATAAAGACATAAGCCTGGTCTCAAGGCTCCGAAACGAAATATACTGAAGAACATTCTATGGTAGCAGAGCGGGTTTCCGATTCCCTGGCTGTAAGGGATGTTCATCCGGCCGAAGAAAGCTAAACGAATTCACGCACCTCCTTATAATCGGTAAGCATGACTGGAAGTTGGTCATGGTTACGTGTAGGTGTTTAAATGGCGCTGAAGTAAGCGCTCAAACGACCATCAACAAAAGGGTACCTGTACCCGAATTCCGTTTTGAGTGATGCTAGAGGTGAAAGAGCAGCGATTCATGTGAGCAGGGGCGTTAGCTACTATTCATGTAATAGAATTGGGCTTCTTTTTTCGATTAATGACTCGGAGGAGGTACGAAGTCGAATGCTTTGTGTGCGCGTAAAGGTAAGAATTGGGGGTCACTCCGGAATCATATAAGGAGGGGCTTTGAACAGACCTTAGGTCGTAAGCCTATGTATGGGTATTGGCAAAGCACTCCGTTCAACGGTGCGATGATTGAGAAATGAAATAGAGCAAGGAAAGCCGGGGTGAAGCTACTAAGCTGAGCGAGAGAATGCGATAGAGATTCAACAAGGCAAGTAGGAGTGGCCAAAAAGTCTCGTTCGGTTACCATGGGCGTAGAGAAAGATGTAGAGTTCGGAGGTAGGACAGCTGGGGACCTTTCCGTCACACTACGGGCGAGAATAGGCTTTCTTTTTCTATGCCCATGGGGACTCCTATATTCAGTAGAAGGTATGAGGCCTACTTACTTAATTAATGAAGCTCTCCTTGGATTTCTCGCTTCCTATACGAGTTTCATGACTCGCCCATGGGAAGTCATTCCGGGTTCCTTCGTACTTACAAGCGAGTGGCTGCCAATCTATTTTGGAAGGGGGTGAAACGAATGATTCGGGATTACGTAGCTCATGAGGTTTGCCAACGAGCTAAGTATGAAGCCCGATCTCCGGCAGGCCTGCTTCAGCCCCTTCCTATTCCCGACAAGGTTTGGGACGATGTCTCAATGGACTTCATCGGTGGATTACCAAAATCTAAAGGGTGCGACACTATTTTGGTGGTCGTGGATCGTCTTTCCAAGTACGATCATTTTTTCCTCCTCACCCATCCCTACACTGCCAAGCAAGTGGCCGAGCTGTTCGTCCGTGAAGTAGTGCGCTTGCACGGGTTTCCTCGTTCCATAGTGAGCGAAAGAGACCCCCGTCTTTAAAGCGACCGAAGTCTTTCTCGGGCTTGGGAAATGCTTTGTTGGGTATTTTGGATGTCTCGTCGGAGCTGCTCTTCTTCGGCCGAAAGACGTTGTCTTTCAAGCCGAGCCTGCTTGTCTCGGCATCGAGAGAAAGTTCTTGCTCTCGTAATGCCTCCAACTGAGCAAGTCTTTGTTGAGCTCGACTGAAAGGAATATTTCTTACTTACGAGCTACATACTTTCAGTGAGAAGGAGATAGGTACGTAGCCTTGCGCACTAGGAGTTTGAAGATGCCCAGAGTACAGCGCAACTTAGACCTTACGAGAGGCTCTTTCTTATTCTCGAATCCCCTGCTCTTAGAGACTCGTACAAAGAAGAAAAGAAGTTCCATGCCTCTATTAAAGAAAATCAGTCTTGCCTTCCCTTACTCTTACTAATACTAATGTGCAATCATTCTCTTCCTTTTGGGACAGCTTGAGAAGTGCAGGCTAGAATAGCTAATAGGCTAACTTCCAGCCTGCACTTACTAAATAGGCTTGCTTGCCTATTCTCCTCGTGAGAAAGAAGAGCTAGCATTCTGGAATCCATATCTTCCCTAGATTCAAAGGAGAAAGAGTAACTCCACTCTATCTCTATAGTTAGTAGGGGAAAAAAGCTGCTGATAGAGATGCCCTTCTTCTAGTGAGCTAGTAGCTCTAAGTTAGTTAGCTTCCCGTCCCGGCTTCGAGACTTAGTGCAGTGAGTCTCGTTCTTCCGATAATATGAGTTCCCCGCTTCGGTGAAAAGAAAGAGCCTCTCGTAAGGTCTAAGGTAGCGAGATTGTGGTAGGTGGATTTTTTTGAAAATAGGTTCAATCCAATCCTGTAATCTTACAACACCCTTCTCCATTATCCGAGACAAAGCAAGTCTTTTGTTTGCCGTCAAGTGGAGCCTATGCTTGTCATTTATTCTGTTCTCAAAAGTCACTCTACTGGCTCTGGTTTCTGGAAGAGACGGAGTCTTACCTTGTCAACTTTCTCCCATTACTGACTGTCCTTTAACACGAGAGCCTTGGCTCGTCATCAGGGTTGTGTCAGTAATCAAGTCCTTGCCCTTGGCTGGGTCCCTGCTCACCTCTGAACCGTCTGTTGGCTCCGTTTACTCCCTTGTAATTCAGCGTGGCAGCGAGCACAAAAGGACTATCAGGAGATCCGTGTATTGGCTCCTTGGACTTGCTCAATCTGTTTCGAGCACTCACTTTTTTCGGATCTCGCAAAGAGAGAACGTGTTTTTTCCTCTGACTTTCTCTCTCATTCGCGGAGCTCGCCAAGCAAGCGGAGGCTTTCTTCAAAGAACTACTTAACTAGTCCGGAGCAATGTCCCTATGCTATGTTCCTGTCTTGAGGCAAGTCTGCTATCTTTACCTCGTTGTCTGCCTTTACTTAGTCTTTCTTTCCTTGACAAGAGAACTGAAATCCTTCCCTTAGGCCTTAGGGTTTCAGCGCAGCGGAAAGATCACAAACTTTTTTCTTTTTATTAGAATCATGAGGTTCACGAGAAGGCTGTTTTCTTAGCGTTTAATGGCATGTTTATGAGCCGGTTGTCAAAGCAAAAAATCTGATGAGGAAAGGAGATCAGAAAGATAGGCGAACGACGTATAGGTCGGGTCTTTCCGTGAGCAGTAAGCAGCAGATCTCCCCTTATTTTGGGAAAGCTGGCGGCCGCGTGTGAATTCTTTCAAGGCAAGGGGCGGCCTGATTCGACATTGTTGTTTACTCTGATTCGGTCGAGGTGGTTTTCGTTTACCAGCACGTAGGTGGTCTAAATTCCTATGACCGAGTCGTTCTGGCCCTTGTGAACATCTTTTCTTAATGTATTAAAGAGGGCCTCTCTAACCGTGAAAAGTGGTGGGTGCCCACTAACGGCCATTCCTGGCTCGGCTCCGATAACGCAATTCCGGGAGGAGTCGGTAGTTGGGCACTGGATCCCTTCGGACCTGGAGAACGTGTGACGCTGGGTCGGAGTTTGGTGAACCAACTGGTCGCTCCTCTAGTTGAAGTATCGGGCCCTTTTTCGTTGCCTAGGTTACACCTTCGGAATACCCCAGAAGGGAATTTTCTCTACTCCCCCAATCTTCACTTTACGCCACGCCGACTCCACTTTCGTCATAAGGCGTGGAATTAGACCAAGGCTCATTATTGAGTAGGAACGAGTCTCTTAGATTTCGCACATAGGAGATCGAGACACAGCCCCAGGGCTATGGGGAAAGATGTCGCCCTAGATAGACAACTACATAGAGGGTCTCTACAAGTCTATATATTCTTTTCTTTCGTTCCCCCCGTAAGATCAATATCACAACCAATAAGGTTTGCAAGTTTCACATCTAAGTAATACCCGATCCGATAGTTTACGATATAGATATATCTATCTATATCTATTTTTTAACAATATTATAAGAAAAGATATTAATAGATATCGGTAGTTGTCCGGTCGTACCCAAACAATAATATTCCAGAGGAAAATGCACCTAAGATCAAATATTTCGAGCCGGCTTCCGTGGAAAATTCAGACTTTCTTTTTGATGCTGCGATCACATAAAAACATAAACTTTGAGGCTCAATAGCTAAATACATGGCAATTGAATCATAAGCCGAGATCATAAAGAGCATACTGCGAGTAGGAAGTGGAATTAATACAATGAATTCAAAAGCATCAAACCTCTCTTGTTCGGAAGAATCGAAACACATCGAAATGGTACCAGCCGTACTTAATAATAGAAGGATTTGGCAGAAATATGTAAAATTGTCCCTCCTAAAAAGATTATTCCAGAATAAATAGGCAATAGTTAGGAGAGGTGCGCCATCGGCGAGCAGAAGCAAGGTTATTAGATACCTCAGGAAAGCCCGGCCAGAACCACACGTGCAAGTTTCCCTGCATGTGGCTCGTCCGTGATAACTTCTTCGGATTTGCGTGAACTAGCGGACCGATCACTAAGTGGGGATGCTCCCTCCAGCATGAGCGAACCCTTTCGGAACTGATGTTGAATGGGCACCACTATCCCAGCCCGGATCCAGCCAGGTTCTATTGACCATGTCCTCTTCTCCTTCGGACCTTTGTCTTGGGGCGCAATATTCAAATAGCGGGGCTTTACGAGAGAAAGCTCGCCGGAGAATTTTTTCTCTTCCCGTCCCGGGTCATACTCCGGTGCGTCCACAGAAGAGGAAATTGTAATGCATCTTGCTCAGCAGGCGTAGCTTGAAGTGAGAGTTCCGCGGGGGTAAGGTAAGGAAAGTGGCCGCCAGAGAGGAAGCCAAACCGGCCGCGTAAGCGCAGCTAAGCTAATATGCACCGGAGAAAGCCAGGTGCCGTAGGTAAGCTCTATTCGGTCCGGAGCATTGATTCCCCATAACGAATAGGCTAGCTCTATCTTTCAATTACCTATCCTGTGCTCGAGAAGGTCCCTCAGTTCCTCGGCAGCACCTCTTGGTCTATTTAGTTGTCTTACATGAGACTCGGGATATTCCCCACTACATGGCATGACACCTTTCGCTCATCCATTCCGCCCGCCCGTCCAGACGCGGTGCCTTTTCTCATTATCATCTACCGCCCTTTCTTTCCTCCCGGCTATTCACGCATGAAGAAAAAAGAAAGAAAGTATGTATGCTCGACCACTACTGATTTGATCATGAAGATGCCGGTGTATAGGTAGGAGTACATTATGGCAGGATCAGTCACCCGGGCAAACAACCCTCCTCCAAGAAGAATTGTGCTATGCCCCCCCGATCCCTATAGAGCGAAAGAGATGCCTGGTGATCCCTAGGTTGCAGCACGTCCGGTCGTTAACTCCTCGCGCCGCTGCCGCCGTTTCTAGGACCGACCGACGCCTCACCTGCACAGGTACCTACGTAGTGTCAGTCGCACATTCAACATAGCGTTCGGACTCATGTGCCTTCCAGAACCAGGGGTCTTCGAGCCTGCTGCGTACGATTAGCCAGCCTTGCGGCGGCAAAAGGATTAGACGTCCCCCCATGCTATGGTTCCCTGCGGTCCAAACCCGGTGCCACATTAGGTTAGGGAGCTGGACGATAATAGCTCCTCCGCATCCCAAAGCGCGCTGCCCTCCTAGGCGCGCAACACTAAGTAATCCAAGCCAACCCACATTACTGACTAACGGCGGATAATCATATTTCTTAGAGGTACTAAATACAACTCCATGAATGAGCAAAATGAAGGTTGCATTAATGAGAAAAATCTCTGGGGAAACCGCTAAAAAAAGATTGAACATGTGGGAGGATCCGAACTAATTCTGCTTTCATTTCCCCTTACTCTTAGACTTAGAGAGCACGCACTGAGTTACTTACGTTACGGTCTTCAGCAGGTAGGCGTAGGCTGCACTCTAGGCGGCTAGGAAGGCTCGCTAGACCAGCAGATCTTACATACGCAATTCCTCGATTCATTAACGTGCAAGAGAATAGCCATTCTTTCGCACCTTCTGAACTGGGCACCTTTATGACATCAAGGCAACTCCAACTTAAACTTAAACTAGCTCACTCTCATCTCAAGCTCTAAGACTAAGATAAGTAAGATACCTTTTGACCCTTATTAATTAAATAGATATGAGATAGCAAAGAAAGAGGAATTATAGCCTCGAAGCGCTACTGGAATCTAGCTTATAAAAAGGAAAAGGCAAGGAGAATCGAATCTCTTGCTAGTCGCGAGCTGTGTGATTAGATAAACCGTACCGATCTGTCTTAGAGCCTTCCTACTCTTCTTCTCCGTCTCATATAAGCTCCTTCAGTGTAAATAGTTGTTTAAATAATAAAGCACAATCAAAAACTTTACTACTTAAAAAAAAAGCGGAAGAGGACTTCTTTGCAATGGAAAGAAGGGAAATAGAGCCTGGCATGCCCGCCCATCAGGACTTGTTCTAACGAATGAGAGCGGATCCTCAATCACTTTTTCCAGGGTATCAACATTCAGAAGGGGAGGGAGTGCGGTAGAAAGAAAGCCAGAGAGAAGCGAGAGGGAAGGAAGGCACCTTTGGAAGCAGTTTTCTCCGCTATCCACTTCGGGAGAAGAGCGCTATCTTGCCTTAAAAAGAAGGGGGGAGATCCGCAAGCCTTTCACACGCTCCTCTGATCAAGCAGCTCCCCTGAGTCAAGAAGGAAAAAGAATTTGACTCTTATATATATACATTATAGGCTAGGGCTTAGAAGAAATGGAAAGGAGTATTCCACGTGCATAGAGCTCAAATCAACGGCAGATTTTCGAATTTCCTCCTCTATAAAACAGAATGAAAAGCCAAGCTTCAATCTCTTAGAACAGATGCGGCTACTGTAGATGATCCAAATGGGGACTCCTTTCTCTATGAAGCTGTTGGTTGATATAACTCTTAGGTTCTATGGTTAGTAGGTAGATCCTGTGCGAGCTAATGAATTCAAAGATGCGTATCCACACCTATCTCCATTGTCCGGCTACAAGGGATCGGCTTAGGACTCAATCCTGGAAGCCTTTTGAGAGCTGCTAGAAAGGAAGAATCCCACCTTAGAGGACTTGCTTCAAAAAGAGAGCAAAAGGGATCCATCCAACGAGAAACGGGTGGAACTCACCGAGATCAATCATCAAGCCAGCTACCCATGGTCAGAAGGGGAGTTAACGGTAAGAAAACCAATCGCTGCTCTAAGTCCTTATTTCAAAAGAAAGACCAAGAGAGGGCAATGAAAGGGCCACTGCTGCGACTGAAGGTGACGACTAGCTATCTCGGATAGGAAAGAGATAAATGAAAGAAAAAGAAGAGAGAAATGAATTGATAGAGTCAGATGATGTCACTAGCTTCAATGAAAGGACTAACGAGAACCAAGCTAGTTATCTTATACAAGACTTTTCTATAAGGCCTGCAAGCAGGTTCAGGTGGAAGCAGGAAAGTAACACCACCTGGTTTTAGACCGGGTGTAACTCTTTCTCTTTTGCCCTTTATGCCAGCCTGTTCCCTAAGTAGGATAAGTTGTGTTATTACAGGTAGTATTGCTCTCAAACTAGGAAGGAAAGGCAAGCTTATTTATAAAGATCCTAGCGAGTGGAATACTTTGAACGAACAGGGCGGAGTACTTTACGCAAGTAGTGGTTTACCAGGAACTCGTATAAGAGCTAGTCATATAGTCCTTGAAGCATTATTCCTTTTATCGGTAGGGCTGTTAGCAAGGAGTTTGAAGCTTTAGTACTTTCAGCTGTAGTTCCTGTTTTAGCAAGGAATGAAGTTGGTTCAGAGGTGTCAAGTAGAGAGGTTAGATCTTATCTTCCTTCTCATACTGCGAGTAATATCTCAACTACACTTGAAACTTGATGTTGATCAGTTTGAGCATGTTCAGCAAGTTCACCAGTTAGTTTTCCCGCCTGCTTGCCAACTAAAGCAAGGACAGCTATCATAGATAGAAGCCTACGTAGGGATACTACAGACAAACTGCTATATAGAGTGGAAATAATAGCAAGGGAGGACTATTTAGTGAAAAAGCCTTGACAGCCGACGTAATTTAATGCGCATTGCCCTTATAGAGTGGATTGTGCTATTTCTATTTAGGTAATTGCCTTTCTTTAAGAATAAAATAATAGCCCCTCTATACTTTACTCTATAAGCCTTACCATGCATTGGAAAAACGATCTAACTATGCCTCCTAGATAGACATACTTTCTATATATACTCTCTTAAGTCTATATTTGCTACACCACCAAACAAAAAACTAAGTAAGATACGTACTACTCGACTACACAAATAACCATAAATAAGCAAAGAACGGGACTACACACAATAAGTAAGAAGCTAAAGTCTGAAGCTATTTGTTGAAAAGCAAACCCAACTTGATAATGAATTGAATGAGCGAGCCTTTTTTGATTAGTTTAGTAAAGGCCTTCCCGACTTAGCCTTCGCCTTTCACTTTTCCTGTAAGGGGGGATGGAATAGTTGGATACCTAACGCCATCTATCTCTCCTCTCTGTTTACTGGGAAGAGCAGAAATAAAGCAAAGAAGTAGTCTTATAGGTCCAGGAACGCCACTGATTCAATGGAATTGTTAGTGACTTATTAGAAAAGTTTTAGAAAGGTTTGGAACTCTTTTCTTATCTGAATCTTAAGCGAAGGACCTGTTCTTTGATACGCTTGGAATGACCTCTTTATGAGGGATAACAGCTCCTAACCTCTGATGTTTTCCCAAGGGCGGAAGATCTGCCTACAACAGGCATGCTCGTTGTAAGGGAACGCAAAGGTTCTACACTTCCTAACCAGCCTACAAACGAGGAAGCGAAGGATGACCGATAAGACCGATGAATGACGATCTTAGGACAATGGTCAATACCAGAGTAGAGGGTCAAAGATAGTCTTTGAAATCAACATAAGGTGAAGCCTTTGTTTGAAGTCTCGAGTCTCTATCCCCTCTCTAGTGCTGCTTACAAGGACCGGTTTCCCTACTACCGTGTCATGGCGATATCTGCCTCGAAATCCACTGTATTTTCTTACAAAATCCACCAAGCCTAACCAGTCATGACATCTTATTGATATTGATTGAGTTTGAGGGAGTAAGATACATCGGTTAAAAAATGGAGTGGGATCCTCGAGGTTAGTTATAGTAAGTCCAGGCCTTAAGTGCACGGCTTACGAAAAGGTCAGCGGTTAGGTTGACCCCCTTTGTTCTGAATAGGAGGAGAATCACATTTTGATTCTCTGCGGCATCTCTCTTTCCCAGCCACTAAGGTTCCGTTTGGTCCTCTTATCCATCTATCTTGGTTTACAAAGTTTAAATAAGGGTTTTGACTAGTGCATTTTCATTTTCTCCCCAATTTCACGGGTTCTCTCTTTATGTACACAACCGCATCTAGTGCGGCTAGAATGCACGATTGAAAAAGATGGGAAGTTTTTCTAGCTTCCATTTATTATTCTTACCTAATTTTCAGTTTACCTGGTTTAGGTTTAGCTGCTTATGAAGAGGTTCCATCTCCAGTAGCTACCATAGCAACCTAAACTAACATCAGAAACAGTAGCAACATGAAATGATGGAAGTTCTGCAACAGCTAAAGTAACTCTAAGAGCAGAGCTTACTAATAAGAAAGAAGAAAAGGTGTTCATAATCTGGAGTAAAAGGATTCGAACCTTTGCATGCCGGTACCAAAAACCGATGCCTTACCACTTGGCTATACTCCATAGGCCAGTTTTGAACGGTAGGAACGGGGGAATGACTACCTGTAATAAAGCACAGGCTAATACGAGCCGACCAGAAGAAGGAAGGCTTAGATTACCAGATCCTGGACACAATCTTCCTAGAGATGGAGAGCCCCTTGCCTCGCCTTTTCTAGCCTCTCCTTCTTGCTTACCTAGCTCTTGTCTTAGTGACTCTTCCTCTTTTCTAGGTTTTTTTTCTTCTTCTCTTTTCTAAGATAAGCGGATTTTTCATTTGCCAATGAATTGGATCCGCCCCGATTCGATCAATAATGGGATTCTTGGCTAGAGAAAGGTTCTGTGACATGACATGGACGCCCAGCCCAACCATAATTATTAAGAGAAGGAAGAAAGCGGTTGGCCTACCTAAGAGATGATGAGATTCTCGATCGAATTTTGAAAAGTATTTCTAACTATTCAGAACAGTGGAGCTTTCGATCAAGATCTTCTCGCCTCCCCCGTTTGAGCTCTCGCTCGAATCTCCACCTTTATGCGTTGGTAGGCTTTCGACTCAATCTAATAGCCGGGCGCCAATAAAAGAGAAAGTTTTCCCCTCTATGTGAGAGCTCATCAGATGATGCAGAACCGATGCGAGAGGGAGAATAAATATGGGGGGATTGATAGCTTTCAAGAACCAGTGGAAAGCCCATATGAATAATGACCTGCATTCCTTCCTTTCCAAAAAGAGTAATTAGGCATAAAAGATTTGATTGAATGCATTACTCAACCAAGTCAGATAAAAAAGGTTTTCAAACAAATCCTTATGTTGTAATGGGTAAGGCCTTAGATAATCTAATATATATAGTAATAGCCGAAGGCAAAAAAGGGAGATTCCGGGAAGAGGAGATGTTGGATAGTCACTCCACTCCATAGATAGTGCACACAGATTCTTCTTTCATTTTCAATTCCTTTCGGGTCGGAAACGCGTATGAATTCTAAGTAAAATAGGTGGGGCAGGGAGAATTCTGTAGCTTTACAACCGGAATAAGGAACCTTAGAATTAACCCCGATGAAAAAATGGGATTTGATTTGAGAGGTGCGGAGAGGCTCGACTAGAAGGAGAGGTGCCCAGCTAGCAGATCATAAATCTTTGTATGGGTATTCCATGTCCTACTCCTGCCTGAGCTTTCCGATCCACCAATCCCCTATTTCAGGGACATCTGTGTTAGGTAGGCCCAGGGATCACTAATTAGTCGAATGAACCCATCTCTCTGGCCTATCATTTGTTGGTCGATCCGGCTGGCATCTCCTGCATATCTATGGGGGCCCCTTTATACAAGTTTGCTGCTAGGAGTCCCTAGAGTCGAATCAATAATCAATAGAAGTTGACTGACCTGGTTCTTCAATCGACGATCTACTACTCCCTCTTAATAGCAGATGCCCATGCTTTGATTCGAAAGCCCTAGCCAGTGATGAATCCCTTTACTCCAGATTATGAACACCCGATCGGAGCTGGTCTTGATAGAGCCTCCTCCCTTCAGTCCAGTTTGAACCCGTCCCAAGAACGAACACTTTCCTACCTTATTAATATTAATAGGGTTCCAAACCTAGAATCCACTCCGGGTCGGGGGAGCTACTAGTCCAACTTCTTAAGCAGCCGAGATATTGAACAAGGCTCTTAGAGACCTTGCCTCACCATTCCTTCTAACACACCATAGGGAGGGAAGGTCGATTTGACTCGAATCCTGGACCTGATCTTTAATCCGTTTTTCTTTTTTTTGTCATTTTTTCCCTTTTTTAAAGAAAGCTTTCTTCTTATTATTAGTAGCCGGCGAGTGACTTCGTTCCTGATGGACAAACCTTCGATTTGCCTCTAGCTCTATAATCCACCCGTCTTCCCCAGTGCCTTCAAGCCCTCCCGGGGCCTAGCCCTCTTTATCAACTCGAGTCTTAAGTTCAGCGACTTTCCCTTATCTTATCTTATTAAAGGAAAAGGACGAACACCTGCGCTAATAAGACAAAGAAGTGGGGAGTCTATGCCTTGAATGAATCAGTAACAACGGATTAGTTACATGAGGGATCAAGAGACGGATAGGGGGGAATGGCCTATCAATCATTGGTGGACCTTCCCTTTTTCCAGTCCATATCGAATTAGGGCTCTCTCCTTTGTTTATTATATAGATGGTTGTTTAGGTTCTGGAATTTCATCCACTTATCTTATATTAGTAGAAAAGAGAAGAAGAAGGAACTCAAATGTGGTGCGGGTTCATCTCTCTCGACCAGTTCAGGTTCAAGGGAGGGGGACCCAGACTTTAGATCTCTTCTCTATGGCGGGAGGTTTCTTTCGTATCAAGAGTGTGTTGGGGAGGCTAGGGAAGACGGATTGGATCGAGAGGCGATGCTTATGCCTCTTCTTTATCGATAGGATTCCCATCATTTTCAGTCTCCGGCGAAGGAGACAAGGACGAGGCTCTGACAAGACCAGGTGAAGAGTGGGAGTAGATCAGTCTATCCTCAACCTCCATCCGTCATTAGTAATCTCAATTCGCTTTTCCTATTCACTAGTACACTGCGCGCTACAACTATTAGCCCCTTGACTAGTAAGGGAAAACGCTAGCGCGCAACGGCTGATGAAAAGCCAGCAACTTGTTAGGAGTGGGGTTTGGCTTGCCCCTTTCTTCTTATCTTATTAGTAAGATAGATTTGGAACCCTATACAAGGCGGGGAAGTGACTACTCCCCCCTATCTCTAAAGGGGCTTATGTACTCCATTCGTTACCACTAAACGACGAAGCCAGGAGCGGAAGGAGGGACTTGAACCCTCAACCTCAGCCTTGGCAAGGCTATGCTCTACCATTAAGCTATTTCCGCCTTACTAATAAGAAAGAAGAAAAGGGCAACATCAAGCAGCGATGCACTACTGAGCAATTCACCTATCACAACATAGGGATGACTTCTGTTTTTCCTTAGGACCACATGACCTCCGATCGAGCTACGAACACGAGTAGGTAGGCTATAGGGGGGGAGAGGGGCTAAGGGCTGCCTTTTCCATCAATCTCCGGCCGCTCAGTGCCGCTATTGGTGCGAGTTTACAGGAGTCTTGCTTGGTCTCGAGTCAAGCTGGGGCCTCATTGAATTCTCTACAGGGGAATGAGTGCACCGAAAAAGCAAACAAGTTGCTCACAAGCCTCGCAGCTAGGCATCTGTCTTTCTTCTTATGCCAAGAAAGGTAAGCGAAAATCCTTTTAGTTCTCATTTCCTAAGACGGAACCTCTTATTCTACGATAATCCAAGCTCCAGCTCCTCCTTTTCTTCTTATTAGTAAGCTCTGCTCTACTTTTCTGTTCGTGATGAAAGCGATTCCTAAGCCATTCCTTCTCCCCTCTCGGTTGGCCTTTGCCAGCCACTAGAACAAGTAAGAGAACCTACAATGAATGAACTTAAAGAACCGCAGATTTTGACCGGATTGTACACCTTTGTGTCTAGCTATGTAGATGTGCATAAAGAAGGGACGGGACATCTCTCTCCTTTTTTGGGGGGAAGAGAGAGGGTCCGAAGGAGGCTTCATTCCATCCAGCCTCACGAACTTCTTACTGGGGCAGTACTATAGGCATTTTCTAGTGTTTGGATGCACGTGTTTTGTTCATATTCCTGCGCAGTTAATAGAAAAATTGTCCCCAAGGCAACCACGATTCTATTCTATAAGGCTTTCTTGGATATGCTCAGTCCGGGTATAGATGCTATGACGTGAAATCCAAGAGACTCGATGTATCCTTAATGCTCTCTTTAATGGAAATGGAGTCGCCTCATATTTTCCTTAACCTAATTAATCAGCCCCGGGGGAGAATGATGATGGAGATGTATTGCGGCCTTCTCCTGTTCATCTCCTTCGGACCCTCATTCTTCTGCAGTTGATGTTACGGATCAGCCTCACTCTTCAGGCCAGCAGCTTTATTCTCGGCGGCGATTATACTTTCCCAGGGTCAGGCTACTCCAGAAGATCAGCAGCCTAGCCCAGTTGCTTCCCTTCCAGTCGCCTCCTCTGCGTTGTCGCAACCTCTCTCAGGGCTTAAAAGCGCCTCTCAAGTTTCTTATCCTGTTGAAGGATTTTGATCAACTCAACTATATCGTTTTCCCCAAAAGATCGAGCTTACCTCATGTCAGTTCAATCTTCTCATGAACCTGAATCATTTGCTGAAGCCTCCAATCATTCTTGCTGGAGAGATGCTATACAGGAAGAAAGAAATGCCCAGGAAAAAAAAAGAATAAGACTTAGTCTCATTGCTTATAGAAAGAAGCCATTGTCTGCAAGTGGATTTACAAGATCAAGCATAAAGCAGATGGCTCGGTAGAGAAAAGCTAGATTAGTAGCTAAAGGATTCCTTCAAGAATATTGAGTCGAACCCTTTCCTTTTAGAGATAGGGAAAACATTTGCTCCAGATTGCTAAACACCATTCGTGGCATTCTTGCCTTGGCTGCAATCAAAAGGTGGCCTTATTTCAATTTGACGTGAAGAATGCCTTTCAACAACACTATCTATCCTAAATAAGTAGTCGAAGGAGGGATCCACAATAATTTCTATTCAGCCTCCTCCAACTCCAGGCTTCTCTTCTCCTAGGATTGGTATGCAAGCTCAAAAAAGCGATTTACGTTATGGCCTCCGAGTTGTACCTTTTGATTATGTATGGCAGGAGGTTTCGGTTATGTCGAAGACCGAGGTTAGGAATTGATTTGAGGAGAATAGGAGATCGCTTCCCGGCGAAGATTTTGAAAGGATTTCTTAGAGTGCACTATTGATCTCTCGAAGCGTGAATCCCGACAGCGCCATTGCGAACAGCCCCGGGGTGCGCAGCGTGGGGTGGGCATCAGTTGAGCTATTTGACGTAAGGTTCCTTTCTTCAAGGTCGATGAAACTGCATCAAATACCCAGATTTTGAGGAGTAAGCAGTAGGTAAAGCAGCCGTTGAAGCTTGTTTTGTTGAGGAAATAACCTTCAAATAAAGCAAGGAAGCTAAAATAGGAAGTACTTCCCTTTTAATAGTCCTTACCTCTCCTTCCGATCTAAGTAGCTAGGAAAGAGTAGATAGCAGTTCTAGTGCCAATACTCTTCTTTACTATTCTAGGTCCCTCTCTTGCTAGGAGTTAGAGACAAGCAAGTGAAGCAGAACTAGCTATTTCTTACTCGAACTTACTTACGGAAGGAAATTCGGTTTTCACCTAGAAATCGAGGGACTACCCAATAGCCTCCTTGGAAAGGGCTATGGTCTAGCAGTCCTATTACCCTAAGCGAATCTAGAGCTCGGTCAAAGGCAAAAGAATTCGACTCGATATTTCTCCATGGTACTGGTCTTCGCCATCTTACCGGGAAAGCACACCTACACTTACTCTTATTACGACTCATTCCTCCTTTCTCGCCCTTGGTGATTGAGGATTAAATCAAGCATTAAAGACATACCCGAACCGAGGTCCCCCAGTTCACGACTCAAAAGAGTTAAACCTTACAAGTGCTAGGAAGACTTAAATTACCAGTCCTTAGGCCGACAGAGGAGTGAATGCATGGGATAGATGAAATTCACTATTCATATGCCTCTCTCAATTCCGATTGAATGGACATCTAAGATCAGAAAAGGAAAGGTCAGATCAATAGGTAAGAGGTCCACGTGCATTAGATCGGCCAATAGCCGTTAGATCCGCTTCCTTTAATGCGCCTGAAGGAACCCTTTTGAGGAAGTTGTTTAGCCTTCTGGCAATCGGTTTAAGGCAGAGCTTACTAATAAGAAAGAAGAAAAGGTGTTCATAAGTAAGCATGAAGCTTGCCTGACTTGACTGACGAATGGAAACTTATTCATTCATATCCTGGCGCTTAAGTGTTGGAAAAGCCGTAGATTGAATAGAGCTGAAGCAACGAGTTCAGCTGCTCTCTAATAATAAAGTAAGCTTTGCTAAGCTTTCCCCTTTTCTCCTTAAGCACTATAGTAAGGGAAGAAGCTGAAAGAGAAGCCTTATTTTATTAGAGAGAGAATGCATGCATGGGCATCCTCACTGACGCTATTTAGTTATTCGGGATCTTAATTCCCACTAGATAAAACGGGAGTCAGGGATCATGTACGGGTTATCCCCGTATTGTATTAGCGAGAGGCGGAACCCTTCTTTCTCTCCTATCATGGATGATTGATCAAAGTCTGGTATGTAGGAATCTGAGTCTCAATCGATTGGCATCGCCCTTCACTCATCAATTCCTCAAAGTCTGAAACCCCAAACTCCAACGGATCAACAGACGATTCGGGGACAGAACCTGACTCGGAGACAACGGAACGGGTACTATCTTGTCCCAGTAAACAAACTCCTAACAAAGCCGGAAAGGCCTATTTTGAGCTCTAGCGGGTGTTCCCAGTCCTGATTGCCCCTCTTTCTTGTGGGCATGAATATGAGATGAGTCCCGTCACTTCCTTTCCTTACTGCGGTTATTCCGACAACAGCTTCTTCTAATGTAATGTAAAACCTTCAAACAGCGTATTCTCTATTGAAGCTGACTCAACATATAGAAAAGATAGAAAAAAAGACAATAAAGGGACATACACTCTGATTGAAGAGGTTTTTCCCTTGCTTAGGTGCTTTTGTTTTCTTTCTTTAGTTTTCAAGCTCCTCCTCACTTAGCTTTTCTGTCTGTCCTGCTAATCTTTACCGAAATTCAATGTTACTGATGTATATCCCACTTGCTGATTTTAAGGATTTTAACAGCTGATCAATTTAGAGATTCCCTCAAATATATCTAGTTTAGGTTAAGCATGGCCATTTCTACTTTATCAGGCGATCAGTCCTAGAACTTCCATTCTGTAGCCAAACGGGGACCCCTTCATAAACAGGTAACCCTTGTGAAAGGTCACAAGAAGTGGTAGGAAAAACAGCTAACGCGCCAGAAAAAAAGATGGGAGAAACTAGTCGATAAAATAAGAAAATCACAACACCATCTTTCTCCTTGAGAAAGTGGAGCCAGCCTTATAGAAAGAAGCCAGTAAAGAAGGAGAGAAATTCTATTTTTAGATAGAGTTGGGCAAGATATCCGTTTCGCCGGTCCAGTGACTTAGCATACAAAGGCGAGTAGGGTTCTCCTCTATGTGGTGCACTCCCGCTTCTTCATACCCGAAAGAAGTTTGAGCTGCTCCAAGGGAAAATGCTGGATGAGGGGGTCTTACGTCGGCTAAGAAGACGGAAAATTCCATCTTTGTTGCGTGCATGGAGTACTTGACAAGAAATTTCAGAGCCCTCGCTTTGACGGATTTCATAGTTTCATCGAGGTCGTCATGAGTTTAGTTAGCATGAAAGGGGCGGGGCCATCTTAGGAAGCGGATCTTCGTCTAAGGGGGACAGTTGGCTATTTGACACTTCTGCTATAGCTTAGTGTTGACCATAATGCTCTTCCTTCTCCGTTTTGTTCGTACACGAGTGACCAGCGACACCAGCATAGGACTCCGTGCCGATGGCTGAATAACTACGATAGGATTCACCAGATGAACCGGATGATCCAGCACAAAAGGCTTTGTTTTACCTTGCAGGTGGGAACCTGGGTCTGCAGATACCTGGACTCGTACTCAAATGTGGCTTCTCATCGATAGAAAGAGGAGATGGTACGCTTTTTCGGTGGTGGGGCTAGGGTAATAGCTGGCATTTACTAAACATAGCGATAGACCCCTGAGTAAGTAGGACGGGAAAGGCTAAGCTTTGGTGCCATCCTTTGTCTAGTATACTTAGTGTGCCTAGTGTGAAAGGAGCTTCGGGCAATGTCACTTAAAAAGACAATCCTATTCTATTGGCTATTGAGAACTGGGATATATTTATTTTGGTTTTCTGCTTCTTTACTTTATTTAGTTTAAGAAAGGGGCCTGCACCTATTATGTAGATGATGGACTATAAAAAAAGGTATTATACTGACCATGGCATAAAACAAAGAAGAATGTCCGGTGATAGCATAGGAACTCCCGCTCCGATTGAGTCCGTTCGAGTTTCAGCTTGGCTAGGGCGCTGGAAGAGAAGTCATTAAAGCGAGCTACTGTGTCCTTATCCGAACCACTACGTACTCCAACAAGGAAGCCATCCCGTACTGCTTCCATTTCTTTAGATTGCAATAGATCGAAGAAGTAGAAGAGTTCTTTTCATCACTCACATGAATTCACTTGTATTTTATCATGCCCATGTAGCTTACAGCTAGAATCTCTATCTCTGATTCTGCCTTCCTTCGACTACTTATTTAGGATAGATAGTGTTGTTGAAAGGCATTTACAGAAGGTGCGGTGCGAACCTGGTCTTGCATATTACAATGAAACAACTACTTCATTGAATTCTGATTCATCAATCTCGTACTTCCTTTATCCCGAGCATCCGTTGTTTGCCCCGATTAAAGATCCAACACGACACCCTCTCTTCCATCTCCGGCTTCCTAACCAGATCCGTTTACCCCTGCTTGAAAAAGTGTTTCCATTCGTAGTTCGGGGTTTCCTAGTCCCAGGTTTATTCGTAACCGGCTCCCTATCCAGGTCTTCCTCCTCAACAGCTATCTTTGTTTGCCTTATTTAGAAAGTTCTTATATAGAGTTCGTTGCCAATGCAATAGTAGGCTTCTGCTTGCTTTCTTCCTGTTCGCTGCTTCTTTTTCTTTGTAGGTTCAGCCTTCTCTTCTTTCGTAGGCACATTTACTTCAATTCAACTACTTCATTGATGAATCAATTTGAGGAAATAGGCCTATACCTTACCTTGCTCGCCTTCGCAACTGCCCTCGAGTCTGTGCCTTCCTAGTTTGCCAACCCTATGTTTGATTGCGAGTTCCGGCGGGGTGAGTACCTGGACGGACAAGGGGTTCCTTTTCTATTTCCATCGGCCTAGCTTCTCTCTAGTTCGAATATAGCCTATCAAAATCAAGATTATAGGGACTTACACTGATCGATCCTCTTTGAAAGGAACATGCCTAGACTAGCACCTATACTTATGTATGAAGGTGGATCTCCCCCCTTCTTTTTAAGGCAAGGGACTCCATTCTTTTGATTCCCCTCCTCTAACCTCTTTAAAGATAAAGCGAAAAGCTATTAGGAGGCTTGGGTCAAAGAGCTACTACTTGACAAAAGAGCTACTTCAATAACTACTTATTCGGTCTGCTTTCGGTTTCAAGTTCTTTAGTTATAACTTTTTGGGCACGCACAAAGATCACGTGAACTCAATGGTGTGCGTAGGGTAACTAAAGAAGCACTAAAAGAAGGCAAGAGCATGCCTCACTCATTGAGCACAATGCCCTACCTACCATCTCGATTCTCTTCTTTTCTTTTCTATTCAATTCAATATTTGGATGCTCACCACAAATTTAGTTTAGTATATGGGTGTATGCTCGCGAAACCTACTTCACTCCCACCCACCTCTGATTGCATTAGCCTGCTGATTGATCCCGGCAAGGAATGTGGTTCGGCAAAGGATAATTTCAATATTATTTCTTTCTTTGGATTTACTTTTTATGAAAGCGATGCATGTCCGATTCCATCTAATTTTCATTCTCCCTTCCTTTTTTTTCAGACTTAGACTAGAAGCTAGCGCTTTTTGGCATCACTTAAATATCCGACATCATCTTCGTTCTTCTTCCGGGTTAAAGGGCGAAAGAAAAAGGGCAAAGGTGTGCAAAAGGCCACCTCATCAATATCAGGATACTCTGAGGGTTGCAAGTTTTGATGCACCCGAGCCAAATCTTACTTTTTTTAGTAAAGCCTTATGATGTTTTCAATTTATTAAAGGAAGGAGCTTCTTTGCAAAGAAAAGGGATAGCGCTAGGAATATCAATAGCGTACGGATAGCATTATTCCATTCCATTGCTATTTTCCTTCGTTTCGTAAAGTAGAGGGGCTCGCAACACCGACAAGGAATGAAGTCAACAGAGCTAGCGTTAGGGATAGGAGCAGTGTCGCAATACGATAATAGAATGCGCTTTCTCAAATAAATATCATCTTCTTTGGTTTGGATATGCGATTAGGATTGTTCTAAAGGAAACAAAAGATACCTTTGCCTTATTTAGAAAGTTCTTATATAGAGTTTGGGGCATGCATATAGTTAGGGCATATCCTTTTTTATGTGTTTGTTATCTCGCTGCGCGCCTTTTCGATGATAAGATCATTTTTTATCTGACTTGGTTGAGTAATGCATGAGATCAACCTGCGGCCTATGCTTCTCGTGTGAGGAGAGCTAAGTAGGAAGGAGGGACGGACTTAGACTTTAAGTAGAGCCAGCCTTATAGAAAGAAGCCAGTAAAGAACTGATTGAACCTTACAATGAATCAACTATTCCCATAATAAGCAAGTGGAACAGGTACGGTTCTTCTTAGTTGGGTAAAATAAAGGGGTCGCAACACTCACCTACATTTGACCTGACTTTGATAGTCAAACGATGTAGAGGCGCTTTTAAGCCCTGGAATCAGGTTTCTCGTTCCTCATCTCATCAACCACTACGAGAATCTTAGGAAGAGCATAGGAAAGTGGGATCTATTCGTCGCACGCGCCTCGAATCTACAGCTTGCACTGGCGCATAAGCCTACCTTAGGAATCTCCTTTTCCATCGTACCCACACACTATCTCTCCTGGAAAGCAAGTTGAGCAGCTTCAGATCAGTGAATAAAGTGAAAACTCCTAATTTAGAGATTCCCTCAAATATATCTAGCAACTTCTTTACTAATAGAATATGTAGTGGAGCCCATGCATACCTTGACCAATCGTGACTGATCGTTTACACCTGGCGCCTTGGCTACCTATACTTACCTATCTCGGTTATTCTTTGCATCCCGTGCATCCCCGATTCTGGACTTGATGAACTAACAAAACCAACTAAAAAACAAGCATATCTACGAGTGATTTGAATAAGAATCTAATAAGCTCCCCTTTCCTGCCTTAAGGTGTGTTAGAAGGAATGCTTACTAGGGTCAAGGTTTAGGAGTTATTCTTCTCCCTCAGAAAGTAGCTCCCTGCCCTACCTTCCCTGATATTAGAGTCTCTTATAGGGAAAGGTGGGATACTAGGAGTAGGAAACCTTCATGTCTTTATGTGACCCTTTGGCTCTCGGGTCCTTCGGACTCCCTTGTCTCTTTGATCGATTTAATCCTTGGGAGTCGTTGACCCTATCTATGTTTCTATGATGCTTTAAGGACGTTACTGGTTCGTTCGATCGGGACATCTTTTTTACTGGTGCTTCTCGCTGGAAGTTCCGTTACAGCCATTGATTGCAAGTTCTGTTATGTTACCTCCAGCTTCATTGATAAGGTAGGCCTCTCATTAATAAGATTACAAAAAAGGGTGGAGTAGTATTTGCCGATGGATAAGCAAACCTACCAGCAAGCAGTGGTGGCATCCCTTCGCTCAATTATGGATGCGGTTCAACATAGGGGATGCTCATCTATTACGATATTCCCATTTCGGTCTTAGCTGTCCTATAGAGGAAGGAGTGGAATAGTCCTCTACTGAAACTATAGTAGCAAAAAAAACTATTGATATAGAATTTTCTTCCCTAGCTATTCAATTACCTTCTTCTTCCGATACCGCTACTATAACTAATTCATTTACATTACTAGAAGCTATAGAATTTGAAGTTTACTTCCGTAGTTCTATAGCTTCTAGTAATGCTAAGTTTAATCTCCAAGGCGCTAGATTGTAATTGACTCGTGCCTTGAATCACAGGATTGTCCGATTCGAATGGCTCTGTATCTATCTCTGTCTGCTGGTGCTTATTTTGATAAGCTGCAGGATCAACGACTGGATCAGCTGGAACTACAAAAGGCTATGGCTATGGAACAGAAATGGATACTTAGCAAGGTACTGGATCAACCGGCGATACTTCCTATGCCGAGAGCACCAATAGATAGCTATGAGAACAGGTCTAGTTAATGCCCACCGGCAGTGAGCCAGAAGTAGGAATAGACAATAGGGGGGGTTCATTTGCTCTTATCCTGTCTAGATAAGAGATTTGAAGGTCGATAAGGAGTTGGTAAGCGCATTGACTTGAGTTCTCCTCCACCGTGATGTTGGAACCAATCCACGGAATGGGGGAATAATCAGATAAGGAAGCAAGATTCATTGGTGGTCCATTCTTCCCGGTGCCTCAATAGGCGGGAATAGAAGGAGCGGGAACATCAGTACCTACAGACCTACCTTTGATGGGCTTCTGGAGGAGGAGGCTAGAGAAAGGGTCCCTTGCTCAGTAGTTTCGAGGTCGTCTAAGACCAGACTTGAAAGAAATTATCCACAGCTAAGGCATCCATCCAATACAGATAGAGCGTCATATACAATGACTCTATCCTTTGGAAACCACCTATTCCTCTCATCGACTACCTTCACTAGGGTCAAGATTCATGGTATTCTAAGGGCTCTTTGATGGAGCAAGGGATTGCTTTCATCTCTTTCCTTCTGGGCTTACTTGAAGTCCAATAGCAGGAAGTTGTCGTTAAGCTTCTTTGGATCAATCGATAGTGTGCTTATCGCTCTACTGAATCGAAAGAATGACTCTCGCTTTTGGAACAGATAAGTTCGGTACAGATAACAAAGAATAGAAATTGGTGAGCTTATGCCTTACTAATAAGATAAGAAGAAAGTTCCTTCCCCGCTCTTAGTTTGCTTTACAGGAACCATTTGAGCGAGGAAAAAAAAACAGCACATTATGTTATGGCCATGACCAGCTAAAGATCACTGGCCATCTCACGAATTGGATTTGAACCAATATCAAGCGACTTTCCTTTTCTTTAGTCGATCGTGAGTGGGTCTGTCGTCCTCCTCATTATAGTCCTCCTAGAATCAATAGCATTTCGTCGGAATACATCCTGTCTTTTCACCTTAGTAGTCCTATGCATAGTTAGTACTATAGCCCCAATCATGGCTACTAATAAAATAAGACTAGGAACCAAAAACCAGACGAAATAGTAGGTATAAAGTAAATTGCCCAATGTTTCCAAATTAGTCCAACTTCGTACCTTTTCGGCATAAACCGTATATCTCAGAGAGGTCGTATTTCTTTGGGTTGGTAGTAATGGAATGCTTTCATTATCTAAAATGAAGAACATTTCCCACCAAAAGATCAGTCCAATAATACCACTCACTGGTAAATAGCGCAATACTTCTTCGTGAATCTCCGCTATTTGAATATTGAACATCATAACAACGAATAGGAATGAAACGGCTATAGCTCCTATATGAACTACTGGGAAGATCATAGCGAAAAAGTCGAGACCTAAGAAAATAAGTAAACCGGAAGTATTGCGAAAGACTGGGATGGGAAACAAAACGGAATGTACCGGATTTTTAGCACGTACAACCATCAAACCAGAGACCAAAGCAGGACTCGACAAAACATAAAGTATCATAGTACGTCGTCCTTCCCTGAAATGGAACTTTCATGCTAGTTCTTGCTCCAGCATTCAAGTCGATCTATTACGACCAGCGCGGTTGTTCGTATTTCATTTTCTTCTTCCAAGACAAACCATAATTCTTAAGAGAAGAATGTAGCACTGAGTTACTTACGGAATAACCCCTCTATTAGAAACCCTACTTGCTAGCTATCTGATGCGTTTAGGTGTGGACATGTATATGTGTACGTTCGGGGTTGCCTTCCTTAGGTGATCGTCCTACCTTCCCGTTTCCGTACTCTATCTTTCTTTCCCATTCCTCATACGCCTATCCTGTTAGGTTTTTCTTTTTCAATTCAAAGTCTTCCAGTATAAGGCCGTGGTCTAAGAATCTTTCGTTGCCTCCCCCTCCGCGAGGATTCTACTTACATGTATTAAGCATATAGCCTGAAGTTTCATGATTGGAGCTTCTTCAAGCTTAGGCTACTACCTAACATATAGATAACCTACTACTACTACTTAGCTAGTAAGCAAGATCGTAACGTATTTTCTCTTTCTTTTCTTATGATATTTCTAGTTAGAGGGGAAGATGAACAATGACGCTATAGCTGATCACCTTTCCGCTATCCGCCTTGTTGTGATAGGGGGGCTGTTAGTTAAGCCCACCAACCAATCTTTCTTTCTCTTTTTCTTGGTGCCAGTGGAGCAAAGGAAGCGGGGGACGAACTCCTTGCTGAAGTAGCTCTAGTACATGGTTAGATGAATGAACCCCCGGGAGCTCATTTGAGAGTAGGTTTGCTTTACTCAAAAAGGCCTAAGCTTGAAGAAAGATAGAAACTTCTTATACTTTAAACTAGATTTTCAAAGAAAGAATCGTAGGACTTACTAACTCGGAAATGGCCTTACCCTTTCCAATACAATACTTACTGCTAAAGAGGTTTAGTTCAAAGGTAGGAACTGTAAAGAAGATATATATTGAATTCAAGTCATTCGTGGACTGTAATCGATTAATCCATATTAAATAAAGCGAAAGGGAATCAAAGTTCTTACTTGCTGTAGCTCCGCCGGGGATTACTTTACTTGTCTGTTCGGCTAAGCGAGCGAGTCTTTCAGGTCTGGGACGATTCTCCTATCGTCTTAAGGGCTAAAAGGTAGAAGATGTTAAATGTCCTTTGCTTTCTCTCTCTTTCTTGAGTATGGAGTCTAAGCGAGGGCTTGAGGTGGGTAACCATATCCCGTATCCCGTACGCAGTCTACCGGTAGTCTATTCCCGTAGTCCTTATTTCAGCCTTTTCTAGTTGCTAATTTTCATTCTATAACCAAGTTGCTATAAGGATACTTTATCAACCAACCTCCTGTAATGTAGGCTCGTAGAGACCTATGTCTCTCGTCTAGCTTTAATGCTGCTAACTAAGCTTTGCCGCTCAAGGCATCAGCAACATTATTCAACCCTAGCACTGAAACTGAAACTGTCTTTCTAGCTGACTTCCTTAAGTCAGATAACTAAGAGGAGAAGAAGGCTAATAAGATGCTTTTTGTTTTGCTCTTTCCCTTGCTTGTCTTTTTTCAATGCTTGAGGGACTTCTTTCAATGTCAATGCTTCGGGTACTACTAGGCACAACATAGCGAGAAGTCGTTCTGCTCTGTTCAGCTATCCCTAACAATAACAAGAGCGAGCGCTAGTGCTAGAGCTAGTCTTATCCTTATTCCTTATTAATTAAAGGGTTAGGGACGTTTCCCTACGCGGTGGAATTGAAACCTGCTTTGAGGTAGCACTTGACGAGGGTGGGGGATCAAAAATAGGCCTTTATGAAGGCATAGAAAGAACATATGAGGAAGATGCTACTAAGAACTGTACCTCTTGAACCTATGCGCGTGGGAACCCTTCCCCTATTTCTTTGATTTTATGCATTAGGAGGGGAAGTGCTTTTCTTGTACGGAATTATTTGGGAAGAAAGAAGCTTATTTCTTACACAGGTTGGTCTTTTTTTTGCGGGTGGTCAGGACTTTCTTCTATTTCTATTAAGTTAAGGGCACTTCAGCTGAAGAACGGGAATAGAGCTCACTTAACTAAAAAGTGGAGAAAGACAAAGTTGCCATTACAAGATCAAGATCCGGTCAGAAAAGAAACTCGTCAACGGGGAAGATGAAGATATAGATATGTGGATTGGTTTGTTTACTTATCCTAGATGTATGCCTGCTTACCTTACCAATTTCTTGATAGGGATAGGCCTGAACTGAACCATAATTCACTAACTCAGGAGGGACCTTTCCTGCCTCTACTTCGAAAAGTACTAATAAAAGAAGAAGCAATCGTTGACCTTCCTTACGGCTATAGCTTACAAGTATCGGTCTTCTTCCCGGCTAAATAGCAAATCAAGCAGGCAATCAAAGTCTCTGTTCATGGGTCCTCCGCTACTAATAGGCTCCAAATTAGCTTCAACCGACAGGGGAACCATTTCCTCTTAGGCGCAATCGATCTAGTTTAAACGAGTTTCAACAGGTGGAAAGTTAGAAACTTACCACTACAGCACACTTCGCGCCACTTAGGATGTTTGACAGCTTGAGAAAAAAGGGTTATTTAGCAGGAAGGGATGAGTTCATACCCAGCAAAGTCAGCATCTTACCCGACAATTGTCATATCAAAAGAAGCACTTCACTCGATATCGAATACTCAACAGACAGGCTCTTTACACAGGAAATAATAAAGCTCTGCTCTTTCTTTGCCTAAAATTAATAATAAGATAAGTAGGTGATTAGCTTTTTTCTTACTTCTAATAATAAGCAGGCGTTCTTTGAGCCAACAATTCTGAACGTACCAACTCTTTCTTTCGTTACGCTTCCGAATTCAATTTAGTCGAGCCTCTTCCAAGACAAGATGTTGGGCAAGAGAAAGGGGCTATTCGACGTTATCCCAGCTGTTTTCGCATCCCCTGCTATAGAAAATACGGTGGTGGGGAAGGTAGAACACTAAGATTGACTCGTTCGATAAACAAGATCAAAACTATGGCCATGCGATAACCAAATAGCCCGGGCATTCATCCAAGATGGAATGAGGAAGGCAAGCCGCTTATCTCTTCCTTTTGATTGAAAGCAGTCCTCACAGGCGGCAGGGCATCCAACTCATGGTTGCTTGCTTCCTCTGTCGTGGACCTTGCCTTGATCTTCTTATTGAGGATCCTTTCATAGGAGAGTTGCTGTGCATACCTCAGTTAACGGGAAGGAAATTTCCAAGTAGTTCTACGATGAAATGAATTCTACCCTCTTTCTTCTATGATACCATCTTTGCCTTAAAAGTAGCACTAGCAGGAGAAAGCACTAAGTCATATCTGTTTCAAAGGACTAAGGTCTATCTTATTAAAGCATATCCGATTAGCAGTTAAACATAACAGCCATTGGTGACTGGACTGATAGGCTTTTCTTCCCCTAGGTCTAACTAGAAAAAATCCCATCCATCTTTCCACGCTAAAGCATCCCAGACCCGCGAATGTAGTGTAGTGTTCCTGGATTCAATTGACCCAGAAGCAAGGTTTGTTGGAAACTTGATTCCATCCATGCTAAAGCAGCTGCAATTCCCAAAGCCTCCGGAACCCAGCCTTCAGATCGAGTACTACTTAGATTAGGGTTAGCGAGAGGTTATATAGAGGGAGATGTCTATCGACTTAAGAGTTGAAGCTAGATCCGGTCCAGGGCAAGAAGCGCCTTGCAGAGACTCTCTACGCTTATCCACAATTCTCTCTGACTTCAAGGCGATCGGAGTGAGACTTACAAAAAAAGAGCAGAGCTTACTAATAAGAAGAAAAGGCTATGAATGAGATATTCATTGACTACAGCCTGCTTGGAAGGACTTCTCTCCTTTCCTTGCGAGCAGGGTCAAGAAAGAAGAAAAGTCGTAGGCAGAGATGACTAAGTGAAGAAGGCCCTACCCCAAATTCAAAAAGGGAGTAGCGCTTCCCACCACCCTAAAACAAGTAGGAGTAGGATGCTTGAGACGGATACGATTTCACTCAACTCATCAGTCTTATTCCTTAGGGTGAAAAACTCGAATCACCATTCCATCAAACAGGAATGAAAGACTTGGCCGCATAAACAATGGATCTATCTTTCTATTCATAACAAAGAAGGGCTGGATGAAAGGAAGCAAGAAAACAAAAAGGAGTGGTGCAGCAGGGGAGGTGCAAGAGGGAGCAAGCATTAAGAAAAAAAGTAAATAAAAGACGCCTTTGTTTTGTTAAGCATAATGAAAATGGAGTTAAGTTAAGAAGGGATGTTAAAAGATCATGGTTCAAATAAAGTCAAGGGTCCGAGCTAGATAAGTCCGTAAGCGATAGTTAAGGCACAAGAAGTAGGAGTCATCATCATGAATCTATTTCAGTTAGAGGAATGACTCTCTTCCCTTATCTTTCTCTTACCGAGGCAGAGAGGGACCCGAGGGCATACTTCTGTTAGCTACCACCCCTTACTCTACCATTATTATAGGGGTAATAGGGTTCGTGATAACGCTCTTCTAGCGCTTAGCTCTAAGTGATTAAGTTGAGT